TTAAGACTGAGAGCAGTAAAAAATAGAAAAGAAAATAAATAAAAAAATAATCAAATCGCACCATCTCTGTAATAGGTGAATGCCTCTTTTTCTCCCGAAGTTGTCGGAATTATTCGTAATAAGATATTGGCTACAATTGAAAAGGTTTTATCAATAAAATTTCCATTTATCCCAGATCTAGACATAGGTGTATTAATCCATTCTATAATTTATTTTAATTTCATTTCGTGAGAAAATGATCCCACAAACAAAGGAATTGTACAGTACGAAATAACATAAAAACGGATTCATTAAAATAAAAAGGAAGACCTTTTACTCATACTCAAATTGTTTCGTTTTGACAGGAATCAATAAAAAAAAAAAATCCGGGGGACGGTTCATGAATTTGAAATCAATCTATGGGTTAAGAAGTTGGAGTAAGGAGTTGTTGTTGAAAAATCTAAAACTGGAAAGGCATTTTAGAATTTTTATGAAAATTGAATAATGATCTAAAGATATCCATTAAACACAGTCTAAAAAAATGGATCAATCGTTGAATTCGTTTCAATTGAGAGATTAAATCCGGTATAAATATTAGAAAGGGCGGAAACCCCATCTTCGCAAACATGAATAGATATATCTTTATTTTACAATTTTTCACAAAAAAGATTTATGCGGAAGGATTTGTCTTTGATGAAAAGTTTTCTATTTTTAGAGTTCAATTTTTTAATAATTTTAATTCAATGTAGATACCTATCCAAAATAATATGAATGACTCACTATTAACTCGGTTTTTTGGCCATAATCATTATGTAGGAGAGGTGGCCGAGTGGTTCAAGGCGTAGCATTGGAACTGCTATGTAGACTTTTGTTTACCGAGGGTTCGAATCCCTCTCTTTCCGTACTCTTCACCTAATTCACCAATGTTACTGACTGCAATGCATCAAATAAGAATGTATACTCCAACAGTTAGACCTTTCTTTGATATCGATTATGTATTCCTAATCCAAATCTTCTGTGGTACGAAAAATACTGGGCAAAATGGACAAGGAATGAAAATCCCCTACCGATCTATGATACATGAATGAGATCAAAATCCCCAGATCAAACCCCTTACCTTACTTACCCCGGGTCCCTTTACTTAAGCCAAAATGGAGAGGTCAAAATTGTCCGAACCTTTGTTATTTTAGTTGGGGTTAAGTCTGACGAGAGTAATATTCTACAACTAGCAATTCATTTATTTTCAAACCGACCCATTTACTATCTATTATTTGATTGACGAATCCTTCATATTGGAATGGGTGAAGAGTCAAATGGTTTGGCAACTCCTCGCGGGGGGATGAATCAAGATAATTTTGAATCAGAGCCCTAGATTTTTGCTCATCCCTCACTGTAATAATATCTCGGGGTTTACAGCGATAACTTGGTATATCTACTATACGACCATTAACTAAAATATGTCTATGGTTAACTAATTGGCGGGCTTGAGGAATAGTCGAAGCCATACCCAATCGAAAAAGGATGTTATCCAAACGCATTTCAAGTAATTGTAGTAAAACCTGACCTGTTGATCCTTTGGCTTTTCCGGCGATACGAACGTATTTAAGTAATTGTTGTTCTGTAAGACCATAATGAAAGCGCAATTTTTGTTTTTCTTCTAAACGAATACGATATTGAGATTTTTTTCCGGGGCGCGATTGGTTTCTAAGATCGCTTCCGGCTCTAGGCTTTTTACTAGTTAGTCCCGGTAAAGCCCCCAGACGACGGATTTTTTTGAAACGAGGCCCTCTGTAACGTGACATAAAGACTCCTTATTTTTTATGAAATTTCATAAAACAAAATTAAAACTAAACTAAAATATGATAAATTAATCGAAATTTACTGAAGTATTGTATTACAAAGAATAATTAGAGGAATTGTATCAATATCCGGACCTTATTGTATATAAATAATTGTATTATATAAATAAAAAAAATTTTAAATAATAATAAAAAAAATTCAGGGTTCTTTTCTTGATTGATTTGTTCTACAGAGACCGAACTCCTCCAATCCCATTTTTATTCATAATTGGAAGTTCCTACGAGATGATAGGGTGACCCTTGGGAAAAGGGAAAGAAGTTTTTCGCTTTGATTTCACATTATCAATTATGTAAAAAATAAAAAATCAAACAAACGGAGAAAAGCCGGCTATCGGAATCGAACCGATGACCATCGCATTACAAATGCGATGCTCTAACCTCTGAGCTAAGCGGGCTCACATAACATAAATTGTACACGTATACTAATTTAGTAAACTACTGAGATATTAACTGTTCATTCTTAGCTATTTCATAAGAAATATGATATATAGAAAAATAGAAATTCATAAGAAATATAATATATAGAAAAATAGAAATATCAAAAATAAGGAAGAATAGAAAATAGAATTTTATAATTTCCAAACATATTGGATATTTGAATATTATAGAACATACCTATTAATATAGCGATATTATTAAATATCGCGATATAAAATTTTGATCTATTTCTCAAATATATGTTTATCAATAATAAATATCTTAATTAGCTTAATTAGATGGTAAGATTTTTTTTACTATTCTATGTTTACTATTTTTTATTACATAATTTTATTATATTTCATATATATTTTATTATATTTCATATATATTTTATATATAGAAATATATATATTTCATTTTAATTTGAAAATATATTTTAATATTTCATTTTAAATAAAATCGAGTAAAGTAATTAAGTTTAGAATCTTATTCTATTTCTATATTTCTTGTATATTACAATCTTATAATATTATTATTTATTATATATAATTCGAAATAATTTCATATTTAATTAATAAATAATTTTATTTTGAATTCTCTTCTAATTCTAAATTAACGGAATGGTTAGTTATAGCCATTTTATTAGTTTTAGTTATGGCTATTAATTTAATTTAAAATTAATAATACTCAAATCTTCCTTTTCGTTTTTTTGTTATGTTATAATGTTGTTTTTTTGTTATGTTATAATGTTATAGAAGGCCTGCCCTAAGAATAACATGAAAGATAAAAGCGCAATCCAGATCATAATGAAACACTCCTCTGGTTTCATTCGGAAAGGTGAAAGCTAAGACGAAAAAAAAAAAAAAAAAGAATCGACCGTTCAAGTATTTAAAATTGCACGCTAAAAACGGTAGAAATAGGGGCATATATAAGTATAATAAATATATATTATACTATAATATATATGTTATGCGATCTATATTGAATTGATGATATAGAAATGATAGAATCATTTCTGATTGGACCAAATACGGGTCTCCGATAGAGATGAAAGAAAATATACAAGAAATCAAATAGTAGAAAACACTTTTCAATATAGGAACCGGTATCTAATGAATTCAACCGGTCCAGCATAATAGAAATGAAAGAAAAGGGGGGGGGCGGCATCATGATGCGATCTTAATCACATCAAAAAAAAGAGGGGATATGGCGAAATTGGTAGACGCTACGGACTTAATTGGATTGAGCCTTGGTATGGAAACCTACCAAGTGAGAACTTTCAAATTCAGAGAAACCCTGGAATTAAAAATGGGCAATCCTGAGCCAAATCCTGTTTTATGAAAATAAACAAGGGTTTCATAAACCGAAAATAAAAAAGGATAGGTGCAGAGACTCAATGGAAGCTGTTCTAACAAATGGAGTTGGCTGCATTGTGTTAGTAAAGGAATCCTTCCATCGAAACTTCAGAAAGGATGAAGGATAAACCTATATACATACGTATAGTACTGAAATACTATCTAAAAATGATTAATGACGACCCAAATCTGTATTTTTTTATATTTATATGAAAAATGAAAGACTTGTTGTGAATCGATTCAAAATTGAAAAAAGAATCGAATATTCATTGATCAAACCATTCACTCCACCGTAGTCTGATAGATCTTTTTAATAATTGATTAATCGGACGAGAATAAAGATAGAGTCCCATTATACATGTTAATATCGACAACAATGAAATTTATAGTAAGAGGAAAATCCGTCGACTTTAGAAATCGTGAGGGTTCAAGTCCCTCTATCCCCAAAACGACCCGGTTGACTCCCTAATTATTTATTTTCATTTTATCATTTTGTTAGCGATTCAAATCAAAATTCGTTATATTTATCATTCATTCTCATTCTACTCTTTTCTTTCACAAATGGATCTGAGCGAAAATTTTTTTCTTATCACAAGACTTGTGTGTGATATATATGATAATGATACGCGTACAGTACAAATGATTTGAGCAAGGAATCCATTAAATTTGAATAATTAACAATACATATCATTACTTGTACTGTACTGAAACTTTGAAAATTTTTTTTTGAAGATCCAAGAAATTCTATTAGATCCTGTATAATACTTTGTAATACTTTTTCGTTTTTCTAATTGACTAATTGACATAGACCCAAGTCCTATATTAAAATAAAATGAGGATGATGCGTCGTGAATGGTCGGGATAGCTCAGCTGGTAGAGCAGAGGACTGAAAATCCTCGTGTCACCAGTTCAAATCTGGTTCCTGGCACATGAGTAATTTGTATGAGTATATATTCTAAAAATTAATTGATATGGGTCGACATACATATTCATTAATAGTATAAATCATGATACATATTTATCCATCTAAATGTCGGAGATATACCCCTTATATATATCATATGTATATAAAGTATACAAAAGAATTCCATTTTGTTTCCTCTTGTTTTTTTATTTGTCCATACTGTGTCTCCTTTTGTTCAAAAAAAAACGTTAATACTTTATACATATTCGAAAGGCTAAATTAGTTAGTTGAAAGAGAAAAAGTATAGTCTAGAGGAGTTGAGGGATGGGAATAGCCAAAGTTCATTTCAGATACAGTACAAATAGAATATGATCCTCTTTCATTTCCTTCTATATTTTTTTCATATTCTATTTCTTCATTTCCTCCTATGTTACTTTCTATAGCCCATCTAAGTGATGTGCGCGGTACATAGTTCATAATGCG